GGGGCGTATTCATAATAATGAATATTTACCGACTTTCTAACTAGAACTACTATACTCTAACTCAGTATTCAGTATAATGATAACGTATTATTTTGTTAGTTCCTTTTTTATTTCAACTAAATAAAAAAAAGATCTCTATTTTCTGAATACTATGATATGACTGGACTTTTATGAAAAAAAAAATGAAAGCCCTTTATCGGATTTGAACCGATGACTTACGCCTTACCATGGCGTTACTCTACCACTGAGTTAAAAGGGCTTATTTGATTTAATTCCCGAACGAATCACTATGTGGATAAAATTTCTATATGCACATATATTATATACATAAGTATATGCAGTAGACTCATGGTGGCTAGTGGCTGATTTTGGAATAATCAAATGGATTTGCCTAGCAAGTCTAGGCTAAAATGAATTGTTTCAAGACCCGCCTTAATTTTTTTTTATTGAGATGATTCCTATCAAAACAAAATTGGCTTGATTATAACATACATGTACACTTACCAATTCGACATAAAAGAAATTTCAAGATATTTCATCGAATCATGTGATGAAGAGATTCTACTTGTCCCCTTGAACTAAAGTCTTAGAGAAAATTTTTGATAACTTCTTGATCCCGCTTACTAGATTTATTTTAGTAGATTTATATAGAGAATGTCGATTGATAATGAATATCAATGACGAATCCAACAATTCTATACAATTCTGAAAAACGGAAAGATTCTTTGGATCTAATCATATCATTCCATTATATTGACAATTTCAAAAAACTGATCATACTATGATCATAGTATGAGGGCGGTTGGACAAGTCGGCCCCCATCGTCTAGTGGTTTAGGACATCTCTCTTTCAAGGAGGCAGCGGGGATTCGAATTCCCCTGGGGGTAGGGTACTGCGAAAGGAAGTTGATCATGGATTACCAATAAGCCTAAAATTGATTCTTCCTGGGTCGATGCCCGAGCGGTTAATGGGGACGGACTGTAAATTCGTTGGCAATACGTCTACGCTGGTTCAAATCCAGCTCGGCCCAATAATTCGCCAATCTACCATGAAATGGTCTAACCCCCTCTTGTCCTTCAGAAATACCCCATACGAAGATAAAAAAGAATCAAATTTTCTGCTAGATCCCTTATTTCCCTGGGATTGTAGTTCAATTGGTTAGAGCACCGCCCTGTCAAGGCGGAAGCTGCGGGTTCGAGCCCCGCCAGTCCCGACGGATCCAATATCCCATAAATACATCAATTCATTTTTTCCCTTTCTATGAACTATGAAAGGGTGTCGGGGGGCATACTTTCATTCCCAAAGCAAATAAGGGGTTGTTATTTCTTTTTTCTTTTCTATTTTTCCATTTCGCTTTTATTGTTTGTTTAGATTTGTAACTATGTGACTAATCGAAGTGGAAAGGTAATCTGATGATCCTTTATCAGATGATTGTACAAGGAAGACGCAAGGTAGGTTATAGAAAAAAACAAGGAAATGGATTCTAAATAAAGGAATTTTGGATTGATTGGGTCAGGAATCCAAATTTGGATTCGGTATGGATAAAAGAACTTCCTATGTTATACTATTCAAGTCTCGACGACGAATTGATTTGATAGATCAGATATTGTTATTCATGATATTGATCCGATTCAAGATCATCGAGAGGTAATTCATTCATTGAATTTACAGATAAAATATTTATCATCTCTAGGGGATTAAATCCCGAGTTATTGCGAAGTAAAAAAAACGATGAGATTATGGAAGTAAATATTCTTGCATTTATTGCTACTGCGCTATTCATTCTAGTTCCTACCGCTTTTCTACTTATCATTTACGTAAAAACAGTCAGTCAAAATGATTAATTCAATTGAATTTGAAAATTCATTTGAACGAAACTTTCCTTCTGAATTCTTATCGAAAATTGACGAATTCAAATGAAAAGGATTCCAATTTCGCGTCTTAACTTAAATGAAATGAGCGGACTATAATCGGCAGTATTCTAAAAGATAGATAGTATGGTAGAAAGAAATAGATGCATCTTTCTTTCTACCATACTATCTATCTTTTAGTCTATAAAGTTGTAATCTAGAATAAAGATAAAGGCTTAAGTTTTTATAGATCAATCTACAATATTCTCTTCATAGATGTATATTAATTCCATATCATATATTGTATGGAATTGACATAATACCCAATTTACTACATCGATTTGTTCCGATCAATCGGAAATCACTCTTATCTTAGGATTCTAATTCCTTTCCTTTTACTAATAAGGAAGAGAAAACCTCACCGATTTGGAATGCCCGAACCATGATATGAAATAAGTCGATAAAGCATAAATCGACTTTCTAAAATTAGAAACCAATCGGTAAATGCCCCATATGTGACTCGCTCAAGGTAAGATCTTATTATTGCATAGTCTCTCATTAGATAACCACTATCTCTATATCATTTCTCATAGAAAGTGCGTATACACTTAACAAAACGTCTTCTTCTTTGAACAATAAAGAGGGAAAGAAATAAAAAAAAGTCTAGTCTTTCTCAGTATCTATCTATAAAGATAGTAAGAGCTCATTCCATTGATTGAAATAGAAAATTTCGGAAGAATTTTAGGTTAGAAGAAATTTCCAATCATCGGAATCCCTTTCTTTTCGAAATACAAACACGGGAATCACTGAAATATCTCTTTGAGAGAAAGAGTATGATTCATATCATAGATAACTCCATTGGAGTCCAATGGGATTCGAAATTCAGAGATTTTGATTTTAAATAGTTCAAAACGCGTTGCAGAACGATCTATAAAACAATTGATACGGTTTGATTCCTCAACTCAATTAGTAGTACTTCTAGAGCCCACTTCTTCCCCACACTACGAGTGAAAGGGAAAATGTAAAGACTACCATTAAAGCAGCCCAAGCGAGACTTACTATATCCATGTGAATTATGTCCCCTATCTCTATAAATACGAAGGAATTTTTCCATTATTCCTCCCTAATAATAGTGGAATCCATGGCGCAGAGTCAAAAAGGGATTCTGACCGAACACTATCGAGAAACCAATCCAATAAATCGATTATGATTTCGAATCGGGAAAGATTAAACACAAGCAAAATACGTAGTAAGATCCGAAGGGAATGGGAACATGTAGGAATAAGAATAATAAGGCCTATTCTTTTTTTGTTTTGTTGACCTTAGTAAATAAAAACAGACAAGGGAGAAATCACGAAAAACCAGAAATCTCTATCTATTACAGACCTCTATTTCCCCATTTGATCCGGTACCCCCCTTCCCCATTATTGCTCTGAAAGAGGGGGCTTGTCTAGGGGTTGCCGCAAAGAAATTCTTTCTGTTTGCCCCTTTTTCTATAAAATAGAAAAGTCAATTATCAATCCAATTTAATATTGGTTGGATACCTGAGCACTCGGAGATTCTCGCGAGTCCGTCGTATATTGCACCTCCTTCCAAAACTCTTAATTGAATCAGATTTCCTATTCAGGCTCTACAATCTGATTCAAGATCCAGTCATTAGACACTCCCTTAGTAATATAAGGGAATCGTGAAGTCTTGATAGACCCTCTACCAGTAGATTCGAATATTTCCTTGAATCCTAGATGCGAACGAGCATTCACACTCTTTTTGTTTAGAAATTTTGTTTAGAAAACCCTCAGACCACATGCTTAGAATCAACAAAGCATTAACAGTCTGTTTCCTCTGCTTCTAACGGGGAAGAATTCTGCGAGTTCTATAAACGGAACCGAAGAGAAGAAGAGATTTCGGGTTTTTTTGTTGATCAGGCGACACCCGGATTTGAACTGGGGAAAAAGGATTTGCAGTCCCCCGCCTTACCACTCGGCCATGCCGCCAAAATAATACAAAATAGATGAAAATTTTCCCAGATTGCTGAAGTTTTATTGTACTTGGATTTTGACTCCTGTTTTCCTTAATCCTTTTCCTAAAAGAAACACCCTTTTTGGATTTTATCCATCCCTTCGATTGATTGTATAGTATTGGAAAATCCACAATGCTAAAAACATTCTCTGGCTTTTCTATTGAGAAATCAAATGTGGATTTTCAGCCGACAAACTTGAACCATTAACTATTGACTGCTTAGTTCGAATTAATGACGATTCTGGGATTTGAATCGCAAATTGTGTTTTCCTAATGACATAAGAAAATACAAATTGAGACAGAACTAATCAGTATTTATTTTTTCAATCAAAAAATCCTTCTCAATTTCAATTATAACAAAACATATCAGTATATGTAAACCCCAGAACATAAATTGTTACACAGATATCTATTATTTAGATATATTGTCTATAGGTAATTATCATAAAATTATCCTACTTCATTTCAATTTTGCATTAAATAGAAATTCTCTTTTGATAGAACACGACCCGGACTGTCCCGAATAGAACCAGCAATAAAAGAGAAGTCGGATATTATAGCTATCCGCATACGTGTTTAATAAGTGCAACCCTTCTTATACACTTCAAATCATATTCTATTCAAAAATCAGTAAAGTAAAGTAGAAATATTTCTCTTCTCTGCGAATCGTTTTTTTTTGAATAACGAAATCTCTAACATAAAGACGGTTAAGTGCTAAAAAAATGGATCCTATGTTGTTTCTGATTTTTCTGTCTTTGTATTTATCTCCCAAATACCGAATCCTTTTATTTTTCTCAAATTCGAATATGTAATATCATAATAATGGTATAATTGAAATCCTTTTTGTTTTGCTATTATATACAAAACCTTATGACTTTAACTTTAATAAGTCTAAGTGACAGAATTCTGTTTCTAGGACTGTTTTATCAATTCCTTTCCATTTTGATCTGTTGCAACTTCCAATTTAAGTAGAAAATTCTCTTTATTCCTCCGTTCAAACGTAGTTCATACATTTCATTCCAAATATGGAGTTGGATAAAATTTCATGTGATTCAGTAAACAGAATAGAAATTCCATCAGTGCTAGATCATCGATCTAATTCGATGAAGAATGTACTTAATAGTAGAATAG